GCTTTTAATGTTGGATTTTTTAGCATTGGGGCGCGCCCTAAAAATTTAATAGAAATTTTTAGGCCAATATTTGGGGAAATTTGCGGCAAATTAATGCGATATGTATGTATATATATATATATAACGCGGATAGCTAGCCCATATTTCAACTTGCTAGTTCACACGTTCTCGAACCTTCCTTGGTTTTGGGGTTTGACAAGGATAACAGGATTTGCTGAGCGTAGGGGGTAGGGGGGTTTGTCGCGCAGAAGCCGAGAGGGGGGGCATATATATAGGGGTAAGTTGAAGAAGGAATGAATATGTTATGCACTTGAGTTAAAAATATGTAATTCTTAAGTTATGTCTTTTAATAATGAACCTACTTAAACTTAAGCAAGGAATATGTTCAACCTTGATTTATCATTTGAGCCTGCACTCTGAGATGCAAGATGAAAGGTAACCAAAAAGGAGAACCCCTATGCATATAAAAGAATGCTCGGCATGTGGGGTTAATGAGGAGTATGTACTTACATCATTTAACCATATGCCAGACATAATTATCCGAGGGTGGAATTTTACAGTTATGTTCCTGAGATAGAAGCCAGATGCAAGTAATAGTTCATTCTGTGTTACCCTCACAATTTGTGTCCTTGATTTTATCATGCAGAATATACCTTAATATAAACCAGTTGGTGGTCTCTTACTACATTAATATGGTTAATTTAAATTATAGTTGATTATTTCAAGGAAATATTTGAGAACCATTTACAGGGGAATAATCTATTTCTCGGGTCGAAATAAATTATTTGTGAATTTTAATATTTTGGTTTATGTACGTTTTGAACGTTAGTACTTGCTTTATGGTTAATATAAATGAATGGTGATAATACATATATATGTACTTATGCATTATGTAATATAATGCATATATATGTATTAAACCATACAGGTTACTATCAGAAGATAGTTTAATTTAGAATTCTGGCTTTGGGAGCCAGGGGTGGGAGTTAAAATCTCCCTTTTCTGGGCGCTAGGGGGGAATTTAACCTCCGATCTTCGGATTACAAGACCGATGCTTTTATACTAAGCTACTAGGGCAAGCTCATTTTAGTGCTTTATTTTCTACTCAACCTGCTAGTGGGGTAAGGATGAGGAATAATGCGAAGTAAAGGACTGACGCGATTTGCCCGATGATAATATACGGGTGTTCTACGGGTATGCCTCCAATTCATGTCAGGATGATTATATCTGCTACTAAGGTTCAGAATAGGAATTGAGTAATTGGGCGGAATGTTAGTCCTCGTTGTTTTGAGGTGTGTAAGATTGGCACTACTATTAATACTAAGATGGAGAATAGTAGTGCAAGGACCCCTCCTAGTTTGTTTGGGATAGATCGTAGGATGGCGTAAGCGAATAGGAAGTATCATTCTGGCTTGATATGTGGGGGAGTGACTAGTGGGTTTGCTGGGGTGAAATTTTCCGGGTCTCCCAAGAGGTTCGGGGAGAATAGTGCTAGTGATGTGAGGGCTAGTAATATCACTACAAATCCTAGAAGATCTTTATATGAGAAGTATGGGTGGAAGGAGATTTTATCTGCGTCGGAATTTAACCCGGCTGGGTTGTTTGAGCCTGTTTCGTGGAGGAAGAGTAGGTGTAGGATGGTTGCGGCGGCGACGACAAATGGTAGTAGGAAGTGGAATGCGAAGAATCGTGTTAGTGTCGCGTTGTCTACTGAGAAGCCACCTCAGATTCATTGAACAAGGGTGTCTCCTATGTAGGGGACTGCTGATAGTAGATTTGTAATTACTGTGGCACCTCAAAAGGACATCTGTCCTCATGGAAGGACGTAGCCAACGAAGGCTGTTATCATAACTAGTAGGAGAAGAACTACTCCAATGTTTCAGGTTTCTTTGTATAGGTAGGACCCATAGTATAGGCCTCGGGCAATGTGTATGTAAATGCAGATGAAAAAGAATGATGCTCCATTAGCGTGGATGTTACGGATAAGTCAGCCATAGTTTACTTCTCGGCAGATGTGGACTACTGATGAAAATGCGGTTGAGATATCAGAGGTGTAGTGCATGGCTAGGAATAATCCGGTTAGGATTTGGGTGATTAGACACAATCCTAGGAGGGACCCGAAATTTCATCATACGGAGATATTAGATGGTGTGGGAAGGTCAACTAGTGCATCGTTGGCGATTTTTATTAGTGGGTGGGTTTTTCGTAGGCTTGCCATTATTGTTCTTGTAGTTGAACTACAACGGTGGTTCTTCAAGTCACTGGTCTCGGTTAGAATCCGAGCAAGAATTATGACTTATTTTATGTTTTTGTTATTGGTAGCTTTGGTTGTGGGTTTAATTGCTGTTGCTTCTAATCCTACGCCTTATTTTGCTGCTTTAGGTTTGGTAGTAGCAGCGGGGGTTGGGTGTGGGATTTTAGTTGGTTGTGGGGGTTCTTTCTTGTCTTTGGTTCTCTTTTTAATTTATTTGGGGGGGATGCTCGTGGTGTTTGCTTATTCAGCAGCCTTGGCTGCTGAGCCTTTTCCAGAGGCCTGGGGAAGTCGTTCTGTAGCTGGGTATGTGTTAGTCTACCTTCTAGGTGTTGTGTTAGCGGCCGGGTTATTTTGAGGGGGGTGATATGAGGGTTCTTGGGTGGTTGTTGATGGGTTGAAGGAGTTTTCTATATTACGTGGAGATGTTAGTGGCGTGGCTGTTATATATTCTTTTGGTGGGGTGATGTTGGTTATTTGTGCGTGAGTATTACTTTTAACTCTACTTGTGGTGTTGGAGCTTACTCGGGGCTTAAGTCGTGGGACTCTTCGAGCCGTTTAGATAAGAGTTAGAAGAATGGCCAGGGTCAGGGTTAGGAGGAAAATAGTTAGGTAGGTTTTAATTATACCTCGTTGGATGTCGCTTGTAATTTTTGATATCATTATTTGGGTTAATGCTAGTCCTTTTGGCCCTGTAATTTCAAGTCATGTTTGGTCGAGCTTAGTGGCGACTGATTGTCCTAGGGTTAAGTTAAGTTTGGGAGGGAGTCGGTGGATTATTGCGGGGAAGTACCCTAGTATGTTTGAAAAGTGGTGTATGGGGATTGTGGGGGTAATTTTGACTTGTTTATTGGTTATGGCTGTGAGTTCTATGGCCACTAGAAGTCCGATGATAGTTACTATGAGGGCTGCTAATTTTAGGGTGGTTGGTATTGTCATAATGGGTGTTTTTGAGGGTAGGAAGTTAGATGTAATGATAAGTCCTGCAATAATACTTCCTCAGGCAAGTCGTTTGATAGGGTTGATGACTAATGGATTGTTTTCGTTAATAGGGGATAGTGGCAGAAATCGGGGGGACCCCATGGTTACGAAAAATACTACTCGGAAGCTATAGACCGCGGTGAATGATGTGGCGATTAGTGTAAGGGTTAGGGCTCAGGCGTTAAGGTAGGAGGTGTTTAGGGCTTCAATGATGGCATCTTTTGAGAAGAACCCGGCTAAGAATGGGGTTCCTGTTAGTGCCAGGCTACCAATTGTGAGATAGGTCGAGGTGGCGGGTATTAGGTTGTGAAGGCCTCCTATTTTTCGGATGTCTTGTTCATCATTTAGGCTATGAATAATTGATCCGGAGCACAGGAATAGCATAGCCTTGAAGAATGCATGTGTGCAGATGTGGAGGAATGCTAGTTGTGGTTGGTTTAACCCAATTGTAACTATTATCAGGCCTAGTTGACTGGATGTTGAGAAAGCTACGATTTTTTTAATATCATTTTGAGTTAGGGCGCAGGTGGCTGTGAATAGTGTAGTAAGTGCTCCTAAGCAGAGGCAGATTGTCAGCGCCAGGCCGTTGTTTTCTATGAGGGGGTGGAGGCGAATTAATAGGAAGATTCCTGCAACGACCATGGTGCTGGAATGGAGTAGGGCGGATACTGGCGTAGGGCCCTCCATGGCAGAAGGGAGTCAGGGATGTAGGCCGAATTGGGCCGATTTTCCTGTTGCTGCAAGGATTAGACCGATTAGGGGGATTGTCATGTCAAAGTTTTTTGATAGGAAGAAGATTTGTTGGATTTCTCAGGAGTTAAGGTTTATTGCGAATCATGCTATGCTTAGAATCAGTCCGATGTCTCCTACTCGGTTGTAGATAACGGCCTGAAGGGCTGCTGTGTTAGCATCTGCCCGTCCGTACCACCATCCGATTAGTAGGAATGATATAATTCCAACGCCTTCTCAGCCGATGAACAGTTGGAATATGTTGTTGGCTGTGACCAGGGTAATTATGGCTACTAGGAATAGAAGTAGGTATTTGAAAAATCGGTTCATATTTGGGTCAGAGTGCATATATCATAGTGCGAACTCTAGAATAGACCAGGTGACGTAGAGGGCAATAGGGGTGAAAATAAGGGAGTAGTGGTCGAATTTGAAGCTGATATTTGTATCAAATATGTGTGTGTTTATTCACTGTCAGTTTGTGGTGATGCTTTCTATTCCTTGATCTAGAAAGATTATGAGTGGGAGAAGGCTGATGAAGAACGAGGTGCTGACGGCGGTTTTGACATGTGTACTTGCTCATTCTGGTTTTTGTGGTTTAGGGTTTAGTGTTGTTAGTAGAGGAAGTATGAGGATAATAAGAACTAGAGTAAGTGAGGATGATATGATTAAGGTTGTTGGATTCATAGCTTCCACTTGGATTTGCACCAAGAGTTTTTGGTTCCTAAGACCAATGGATGAACTGTTATCCTTCAGAAGCGTGAGGAAGCCGCGGATTTTAACCGCGGTGCATAAGGATTAGCAGTACTTATTGATTTCTGTCCTTCCTTGGTGAGTAAGGGGATTTTAACTCCTGTCTTTAGAATCACAATCTAATGTTTTGGTTAAACTATACTTACTAGTAGCATCAGCCTCATATAAGTTCTGGTTTTGTTACAAGGAGAATTACTGGAATTAGGTGAAGGGCTATTAATAAGTGCTCTCGGGTGTGGAATGGTGGGAGTTTGGTGATGTGGCTTGGTGTTGGGCCTCGTTGAGATATAAGGAACATATATAAGGAGTAGCCCGCTGTGATTAGTGTTCCTGCTCCTGTGAGTGCAATAGTTCATGGTGATCAGTTGAATAGTGTTGTAATAATTATTAGTTCTCCTATTAGGTTGGGTAGTGGGGGTAGTGCTAGATTGGCCAGGTTGGCGATGAATCATCATACCGCTGTTAACGGGAAGATTATTTGTAGTCCTCGGGCAAGAATTATGGTTCGGCTATGGGTTCGCTCATAGGCTGTGTTGGCCAAGCAAAATAGTATTGAAGACACTAATCCGTGGGCGATTATTAGAATAATAGCTCCTGAGAATCCTCATGGGGTTTGGATTAGAATCCCACCTGCCACAAGTCCTATGTGGCTGACAGATGAGTAGGCAATTAGGGACTTGAGGTCTGTCTGTCGAAGGCAAATTGATCCAGTTATGATAATGCCCCATAATGCCAGAATAATAAATGGGTATACCAGTTCTTTGGATAGTGGGTCTAGTATAATTATTATTCGTATTATTCCATATCCCCCTAGTTTTAGTAGAACTGCTGCTAGTACTATGGACCCTGCGACTGGGGCCTCAACATGTGCTTTTGGTAGTCACAGGTGTACCCCATATAGTGGTATTTTTACTAAGAATGCGATTAAGCAGCCGGCTCATCAGATTTTGTGACCTCAGGAGTTTAGAAGTAGTGGTTGGGAATATTGGATGACTAGCATGGATAGGGTCCCGGTAGATTGTTGAAGCAGGAGGAGGGCAACTAATAGTGGGAGGGACCCTGCCAGGGTGTAGAATAGGAAGTAGGTTCCTGCGTTGAGGCGTTCAGTTTGGTTTCCTCATCGGGTGATAATAATAAGGGTTGGGATGAGTGTAGCTTCGAATATGATATAAAATATGATAATTTCGGTGGCGCCGAATGCTATAATTAGAAAGGTTTGTAATGAGGTGAGGAGGGTGATGTATAGGCGTTGTCGGCTGATGGGCTCAGGATTGACATGGTTTTGGCTGGCCAGAATTATTAATGGAAGAAGTCAACATGTTAGTACTAGAAGGGGGGTTGAGAGTGGGTCTGTGGCCAAGTATGAGTTGGATGTGGTTCATCCGGTTTCTGATGTTCACTTTAATCATGTGAGACTGATGAGGGCGATTAGGAGGCTATGTGCGGTTGTGGTTGTTCATAGTCACTTGGGAGAGGTTAATCAAATTGTTGGGAATAATATAACAGTGGGGATTAATACTTTTAGCATTGTAGAAGATTAAGGTTTTGTAAGCGGTCGGTTCCATGGGTTCGGGCTGTGGCTACTAGGAGTGCAAGGCCCGTGCTTGCCTCGCAGGCGGAGAAGGCTAGTAATAGTATAGGGGCTGCGGAGAAACTTGTTGATTCGAATTGTAAGGCCCATAGGGCTAGTGCAATAAACAGGGATAGTATTATTCCCTCTAAGCAGAGGAGTGCGGAGAGTAGGTGGGTGCGGTGGAATGCTAGCCCTATTAATCCTAAAATGAATGCTGAGCTAAAGCTAAAATGTACTGGTGTCATAAGGGGGCCATGGACTTAAACCATGATTTTCTGAGCCGAAATCAGAGGTCTTATTTTGGACTAACTCCCTATTCTGCTCATTCTAGGCCACCTTGAGTTCATTCGTAGATCAGTCCTAGGGTTAGTAGGATTAGGACTGTGGTGGCTCAGAAGAATGTTCCGGTGGGGTTGTGGAGTTGATCTCCTCATGGTAGGGGGAGGAGGAGGGCAATTTCTAGGTCAAATAGGAGGAACAGGATTGCTACTAGGAAGAATCGTAATGAGAAGGGTAGTCGGGCGGATCCTAGGGGATCGAACCCACACTCATAGGGAGATAATTTTTCTGCATCTGGATTTATTTGTGGTAACCAGAAAGATACGATTGCCAGGATTGAGGATAGGGCTACTGTAATGGTGAGGATAGTTATAATTAAGTTCATTATCTTTCCCTGGGGTTTAACCAAGACTAAATGATTGGAAGTCACTTGTACTAACTTTAATACTAGAAAGATTATGAGCCTCATCAATAGATGGATACGTAGAGGAATAGTCATACTACGTCAACGAAGTGTCAATATCAGGCGGCGGCTTCAAAGCCGAAATGATGTTCAGATGTAAAGTGGTACTGGATTTGGCGAAGGAGACAGACAGCCAGGAATGATGATCCAATAATGACGTGCAGTCCGTGGAATCCTGTAGCCACGAAGAATGTAGAGCCGTATACCCCGTCTGCGATTGTGAAGGGTGCTTCATAATATTCCATGGCTTGAAGGGCAGTGAAGTAGAGTCCGAGTAGGATTGTAAGTGCGAGGGATTGGATAGCTTGTTTTCGTTCACCTTCCATAATGCTGTGGTGGGCTCATGTGACTGTTACCCCCGACGCCAGTAGTACGGCTGTGTTGAGGAGGGGAACTTCGAAGGGGTCTAATGTAATGATTCCTGTTGGGGGTCAGCATCCTCCTAGTTCTGGTGTTGGTGCTAGGCTTGAGTGATAAAAGGCTCAGAAAAATCCTAGGAAGAAGAATACTTCTGAAGTAATAAATAGGATTATTCCATAACGTAGTCCTTTTTGTACTGGTGGTGTGTGGTGACCTTGGAATGTCCCTTCTCGAATAATGTCACGTCATCATTGGAATATTGTAAGGAGCAGAAGAATTATCCCGAGGGTTATTAATGTTGTTGAGTGGAAGTGGAACCAGATTGCTAGGCCGGATGTTATTAATAGAGCACCGACGGCTCCGGTTAGTGGTCATGGGCTTGGATCAACCATATGATATGCATGTGCTTGGTGGGCCATTAGACGTTTTCTTGTAGGTAGAGGCTTAGGAGTAGTACGAATACATAAGCTTGAATTATTGCTACTGCGACTTCTAGGAGTGTTAGGAGGAAGAGAACGGTGGCGGTTAGGATGGCTACTGTAGGCATTATTGGCAACAGGACGAATACGGCTGTGGCGATGAGTTGAATTAATAAGTGGCCCGCAGTTAAGTTGGCTGTAAGTCGAACGCCTAGGGCTAATGGTCGAATAAATAGACTAATTGTTTCGATAATAATTAGTACGGGGATTAGGGGAATGGGTGTTCCTTCTGGCAGGAGGTGTCCGAGGGCAACTGTTGGTTGATTCCGCATTCCAATAATTACGGTGGCAAGTCACAGTGGCACAGCAAATCCTATATTTAGTGATAGTTGCGTTGTGGGCGTGAAAGTATATGGGAGAAGGCCTAATATGTTAATAGTAATAAGGAATACCATTAATGAGGCCAATAGAAGTGCTCATTTATGTCCTCCTACGTTTAGAGGCATTATTAATTGGTTGGTGAATCGGTTAATAAACCATGTTTGAAGGGTGATGAGCCGGTTGTTGATTCATCGGGATGGTGGGGTTGGGAAGAGTAGTCATGGTAGTGCGATTGCAATCGCGATAAGTGGGACTCCTAGGAAGGATGGGCTTGCGAATTGGTCGAAAAAGCTTACTATCATGGTCAGTCTCAGGGTTCTGTTTTGTGTTTTTCTTCACTTATTGGGGTTGGTTCATTTGGTGTGGTATGATTTAAGATTTTAGTTGGGATAATGGTGAGAAAGACGATTCATGAGAATACTAGAATTGCAAATCAGGGGTTAGGGTTTAATTGGGGCATTTCACTAGAGGTGGTCGGTAGGCACCAAACTTTGGCTTAAAAGGCCAACGCTTTGTCCAATAATTAGCTTTCTAGTGAGGCGTCTTCTAGTATTAATGAGGATCAGCTCTCGAAGTGCTCTAGTGGAACTGCTTCAACTACAATGGGTATAAAGCTGTGGTTTGCTCCGCAGATTTCAGAGCATTGTCCGTAAAACACACCTGGGCGTGAGGCAATGAAGGCAGTTTGGTTTAGTCGACCGGGCACTGCGTCTATTTTTACGCCCAGAGATGGAACAGCTCAGGAGTGTAATACATCTTCGGCAGATACTAGGACACGAACTGGTGATTCTATGGGGACTACTATTCGGTGGTCTGTTTCTAGGAGCCGGAATTGACCTGGTGTAAGGTCCTGGGTTGGGATTATGTAGGAGTCGAAGCCCAGATCTTCGTAGTCTGTATATTCATAGCTTCAATATCATTGATGTCCTATGGCCTTAATTGTTAGGTGGGGGTCATTGATTTCGTCTATAAGGTATAAAATTCGAAGGGAGGGCAGAGCGATCAAAACTAGGATAACAGCTGGTAAAATAGTTCATACGATTTCGATTTCTTGAGAGTCTAAGATATATTTGTTGGTAAGTTTGGTTGAAACCATTGCAATAATAATATAAAGTACTAAAGTGCTAATTAAGAATACGATTATTAGGGCGTGGTCGTGGAAGTGAAGAAGTTCTTCTATAACGGGTGATGCCGCGTCTTGGAATCCTAGTTGTGTGGGATGTGCCATTAAGCTTTAGGGCTTAAGACATACAGGGGTCTAACCTGCAATTTCACCTCGACAAGGTGATGTAATTTGCGTATTTTACTAATGTCTTTAGAAGAAAGTGACAGAGTGGTTATGTGACTGGCTTGAAACCAGTATATGGGGGTTCAATTCCTTCCTTTCTCGTTAGTTTGATTGAACTTGAACGAATGCGGGCTCTTCAAATGTGTGGTATGGTGGAGGGCAGCCATGAAGTCATTCTACGTTTGTTATAGTTAATTCTACTGAGGACACTTCTCGTTTAGCGGCGAAGGCTTCTCATAGAATAAATAGGAACATAATTACTGCCACTAGGGAAATAAGTGACCCGATGGATGATACTGTATTTCACAGGGCGTAGGCGTCTGGGTAGTCGGAGTATCGTCGCGGCATTCCTGCCAGGCCCAGGAAGTGCTGTGGGAAGAATGTAAGATTGACACCAATGAATATTACTCCGAAGTGGATTTTTGTTCAGGTGTCATTTAAAGTGTATCCTGTAAATAGGGGGAATCAGTGAACGAAAGCCGCTATGATGGCAAATACAGCACCTATTGACAGTACATAGTGGAAGTGTGCGACTACGTAGTATGTGTCGTGAAGAACAATGTCGAGTGATGAGTTGGCTAGAACAATTCCTGTTAGTCCACCTACTGTGAAGAGGAAAATAAATCCAAGGGCTCATAATATTGGTGTTTCTCATTTAATAGATCCTCCATGGAGTGTGGCTAATCAGCTAAATACTTTTACACCGGTTGGGATGGCAATAATTATTGTTGCGGATGTAAAGTATGCACGAGTGTCTACGTCTATTCCGACAGTGAACATGTGGTGGGCTCATACAATAAATCCTAGGAGACCAATAGCCATCATGGCTCAAACCATTCCTATGTAGCCGAATGGTTCTTTTTTGCCTGCGTAGTAGGCTACAACGTGTGAGATGATTCCAAATCCGGGTAAGATGAGAATATAAACTTCTGGGTGACCGAAGAATCAGAATAGGTGTTGATATAAGATCGGGTCTCCTCCTCCTGCCGGGTCAAAGAATGTGGTATTTAGATTTCGGTCTGTAAGGAGTATAGTAATCCCAGCGGCTAGGACTGGCAGGGATAGGAGAAGAAGTACGGCTGTTACAAGTACAGCTCAGACAAATAGGGGTGTTTGGTATTGAGAAATGGCTGGTGGTTTCATGTTAATAGTTGTGGTGATGAAGTTAATTGCACCTAAAATTGATGATACACCTGCTAAGTGAAGCGAGAAAATTGTTAGGTCTACGGATGCTCCCGCGTGGGCAAGATTGCCTGCGAGTGGCGGGTATACTGTTCACCCTGTTCCAGCTCCGGCCTCGACACCAGAGGAGGCTAGCAGCAGAAGGAAAGAGGGGGGTAGAAGTCAAAAACTCATGTTATTTATTCGTGGGAATGCTATATCAGGTGCCCCGATTATTAGCGGCACGAGTCAGTTTCCAAACCCCCCGATTAGAATTGGTATTACTATAAAGAAAATTATTACGAAGGCATGGGCAGTAACAATGACATTATAAATTTGATCGTCACCCAGAAGTGATCCAGGTTGGCTTAGTTCGGCTCGAATGAGAAGGCTTAGAGCGGTTCCCACTATTCCGGCTCAGGCACCAAATACAAGATAAAGGGTACCAATGTCTTTGTGGTTTGTAGAAAAGAATCAGCGCGTAATTGCCACAGGTAGGGTAGCCGAGTGCTCAGGCGGCGGGTTGTAGCCCCGAAGACAGAGGTTTAAGTCCTCTCCTTATCATCAGCCCCGTGGTGAAGAAACATGTTGGATTGCAAATCCAGAGACGTAGATTAGTAGTCTGCCGGGGCTTTTCCCGCCTTACTAGGCTTTAGGCGGGAAAAGTAGATGGATGCTCGCTGGCTTGAGCGCTTAGCTGTTAACTAAGAGTTTGTAGGATCGAGGCCTTCCCATCTAGTAAGGCCTTAGTTTAATAAAAACATTTGATTTGCAATCAGAAAATGCAAGATAGACTCTTGTAGGTCTTATCAGGGACTAGAAGATTTTCACTTCTGCTTAGAGCTTTGAAGGCTCTTGGTCTGATGTTATCCTAAGTCCCTAGGTGGCTAGTATTAGAATAGCTGGGGTTATAGGTAAAAGTCCTAGGGCGATTGTGGTAGATAGGGTAAGGGGGAGGGAGGATTGGGTTGTTTGGGTTCGTCAGGGAGTGATTGAGTTGATTGTATTGGGAGAGATTGTGAGTGTTATTGCATAACAGAGGCGCAGGTAGAAGTAAAGGCTTAGTAAGGCAGCCAGGGCTATGATTGTGGCAGTAGCTGGAAGGTTTTGTTTTGCCAATTCTTGCAGGATTAGTCATTTTGGCATGAATCCTGTTAGTGGGGGCAGGCCACCTAGTGATAACAGTACTAGAGCAGTGGTTGTTGTTAGGATTGGGCTTTTTGATCAGACTATTGAGAGGGTGTTGATTTTTGTGGCGGATGATGTTTTTAGAGTAAGGAATGCTGCGGATGTCATAAAAATGTATGTTCCTAGGGCGACGAGGGTGAGTTGTGGGGCGTATTGGAGAATAATAATTATTCAGCCTATGTGTGCAATTGAGGAGTAGGCTAAGATTTTTCGGAGTTGGGTTTGGTTTAATCCTCCTCATCCTCCGACCAAGGTGGATGTGATTCCTAGGGCAGTTAGTAGTACGGGGTCCACGGCTTGGGCTGTTTGGATGATTAGGGCGAATGGGGCGAGTTTTTGTCATGTTGATAAAATTAGCCCTGTTAGAAGGTCTAGTCCTTGTAGTACTTCTGGTATTCAGAAGTGTATTGGTGCTAGTCCAATTTTAAGTGCCAGGGCAGTAATGACCATTGTGCTAGCAAGGGGGTTTGATATGTTGTTTATGTCTCATTCTCCTGTGATTCAGGCGTTTGTTGTGCTTGCAAATATGATTATTGCGGCTGCGGTGGCCTGGGTTAAGAAGTATTTTGTGGTGGCTTCTACTGCACGAGGGTGGTGGTGTTGTGCTATTAGGGGGATAATTGCCAGGGTGTTAATTTCTAGTCCTATTCAGGCCAGTAGTCAGTGGGAGCTGGCAAAGGTTAAGGTGGTTCCTAAACCTAGGCTGGATAGTAGGATTGCGAGTACATAGGGGTTCATTGATGGAGGAGGGACTTTAACCGTCATGTTCGGGGTATGGGCCCGAAAGCTTGATTAGCTGACCCCATCTTAGAAAGTGGTGTAGAGGAAGCACTAAGAGTTTTGATCTCTTGGGCATGGGTTCGACCCCCTTCTTTCTAAGAACTGAGGGGATTTTAGCCCCTATAGGCCACTCTATCAAAGTGGTCCCTAGGCATTCGGGCACAGTTCCTGAATTATAGTTGTGGGGGAAGGCCCGCTAGTGCGATTGGCAGGGCAATGTGTCATAGTACTAAGGCCAATGTTAAGGGGAGGAAGTTTTTTCATACAAGGTGTATTAGTTGGTCATATCGGAATCGTGGGTACGAGGCTCGTACTCATAGGAATACAATAGAAAGTAGTGCGGCTTTAGTTATAAGGCTGATTGTTGTTAATTCTGGGATGTGGTGGATGTGTGATGTTCCCAGGAATAGTACAGCTGATAGGGTATTTATTAATAGGATGTTTGCGTATTCGGCCAGGAAGAAAAGGGCGAAGGGTCCTCCTGCATATTCTACGTTGAAGCCCGAGACTAGTTCTGATTCCCCTTCTGTTAGGTCAAATGGTGCTCGGTTAGTTTCTGCTAGGGTTGAGATATACCATATTGCGGCTAGTGGTCATGCAGGGGCTAATAGTCAGATACTTTCTTGGGCTGTGCTAAATGTTTGTAGGGTATAACCTCCTGAGAAGATAATTACTGATAGAAGGATTAGTCCGAGGCTTACTTCATAGGAAATTGTTTGGGCTACAGCCCGTAGGGCCCCGATTAGTGCATATTTTGAATTTGATGCCCATCCTGATCCTAGAATAGAATATACTGCGAGGCTTGATAAGGCTAGGATAAAGAGGACCCCTAAGTTGAGGTCAACTACTGGGTAGGGTATGGGTATGGGTGCTCATAGGGTTATGGCCAGGGTTAATGCGAGGATGGGGGTGGCTAAGAATAAGAACGGAGAAGATGTAGAGGGGCGGACTGGTTCTTTGATAAATAATTTTACTCCGTCGGCGATAGGTTGTAGGAGTCCGTATGGTCCGACCACATTTGGTCCTTTTCGTAGTTGTATATATCCTAATACTTTACGTTCGATTAGAGTTAGGAAGGCCACTGCTAGCAGGACAGGCACGATATAGGCTAGGGGGTTGATTAGGTGGTTTATTAGAGTGTTCAGCATAAACTGGGAAGAGGATTTGAACCTCTGGTTTAAAGGGCTTAGGCCTTTCGCAATTTACCATGCTCTGCCACCCCAGTATGTCCTTATTTCGGGCGGTTGGGGTTTTGGCCCTCCCTTTGTTTAATTTATTTGTTTTCATTAATTAGGGGTGGGGCGTGCTGTAAGTATGGGCCCCTCTTTTCCGATCCTTTCGTACTAGGAAAAGTAGCGTTACAGATAGAAACTGACCTGGATTGCTCCGGTCTGAACTCAGATCACGTAGGACTTTAATCGTTGAACAAACGAACCCTTAATAGCGGCTGCACCATTAGGATGTCCTGATCCAACATCGAGGTCGTAAACCCCCTCGTCGATATGGACTCTGGGAGAGGATTGCGCTGTTATCCCTAGGGTAACTTGGTTCGTTGATCGGCCTTATTAGCCGGATCATTTTTGGTCAGATGTTCTGTGGCTTAGAGATGTTTCTCTTGGTTTTAGGGATTTAGCCCATTCCACTCGGAGGCTTGTTTTTCCTCCGCGGTCGCCCCAACCGAAGGTAAAACTTCATTTTCCACTAAGTTTTTGCTTTTTATTAAGTTGCTTAACGTGGTTGAATTTTGTACCTTAAGCTCCAAAGGGTCTTCTCGTCTTGTATGGCTATACCCGCTTCTGCACGGATAGATCAATTTCACTGACTTGAAAGGGGAGACAGTTAAGCCCTCGTTTAGCCATTCATACAGGTCTCTATTTAAAAGACAAGTGATTGCGCTACCTTTGCACGGTCAAAATACCGCGGCCGTTGAACCCGTAGTCACTGGGCAGGCTGGACCTCCTATACTCGGTTTAGTTGCAGGAGGCGATGTTTTTGGTAAACAGGCGAGGCTTGTGTTTGCCGAGTTCCTTCCCTTTCTTTTAGTCTTTCCTTTAAAAATAGCACTCCAGTGTGGGGTTAACGATTGTTTAGTTGTGGGTTTTTCTTGGTTTTTTTATTATTCACATTACTCTCTTGGGTTGGGTTCGTTAATTTCCAGTGGTTTGTCCGATCTGGTTTACACTTGTGCTCGGAGAAGAGCAGGTCTTCTTGTTACTCATTTTAGCATAATTTCTTCCATGTGGGCATGGGTTGGCCTGATATTGTTAGGGGAATAAGATTTTTTTATCAGTATAATAAACTTCTTTCTGTCTGAGCTTTAACGCTTTCTATTTAGATGGCTGCTTTTAGGCCCACTAAAACAGTATGTTTTATATATTATGATCTTTATCCTCCTGTGAAGGTTGTATCCTTTGTTAGAGGGGCTGTACCCCCTTTAACTAACTCTCGTATGTTTCCCTTGTTGTCTTAATGTTGTGTTTTTTGATTTGGGGTGTACGAGGCTGAACTTCTATCCACTTCTCAGGCAACCAGCTATCACCAGGTTCGGTAGGTCTGTCACTTCTACCCGGAGCTCTTCCCACTCTTTTGCCACAGAGACGGGTTAGCCCTAAATTTAAATAGGCTGTCTCGGGGTAGCTCACCTGGTTTCGGGGTTTCAAACTAAAGGTCTCTTTGCTTGAGGGTGCTTGCTAAATCATGATGCAAAAGGTACAAGGTTTAGTCTTTGTTTTTTAGTGCTTATATGGGTTGTTTCATTTCTCTTTCAGCTTTCCCTTGCGGTACTTTTTCTATTGCTTTGGGTTGAACCTTTTCTGTCTCCCATACTCAGGTAAAAAAATGGTTTAGTTTATGGTGTTAGGTCGTGTTTTGTTATTAACATTGTTAGGTTATGTTGGTGGTTAAGCTAGCTGTTTGGCTCAGGGTGATCCAACTTGCATGGATGTCTTCTCGGTGTAAGTGAGATGCTTGACTGACTCAGCCACGCCCTGGGTTTAATCCAAGTGCACCTTCCGGTACACTTACCATGTTACGACTTGCCTCCCCTTGTCAGTGCTTTGGTGTTAAGTATCTTTGTTGCGTTTTGACAGGGGAGAGTGACGGGCGGTGTGTACGCGCCTCAGAGCCGGGTTCAAAAGGACACTCTGCTTCCTTTTTACTACTAAATCCTCCTTCAAGCACTATTTCATGTTGCATGTTCGTAGTGTTCTGTGATAGAAAATGTAGCCCATTTCTTCCCACTTCGTACGCTACACCTCGACCTGACGTTCTGGGTTGTGCCCGTTTTGCTTACTTTTATTACCTTCACAGGGTAAGCTGACGACGGCGGTATATAGGCTGGGATGGCTAGAAGTGGTGAGGTTTAACGGGGGTTATCGGTTCTAGAACAGGCTCCTCTAGGGGGGTCTGAGGCACCGTCAGGTCCTTTGGGTTTCAAGCTGATGCTCGTAGTACCCGGGCGGACATCTAATTGTAGTTGGATGTTTAGGTTTATGGCTGAGCATAGTGGGGTATCTAATCCCAGTTTGTTTCTCAGCTTTCGTGGGGTCAGGTGGGCTTGTTAAAGCTACTTTCGTATGATTGGGCTTCGGACACCTAGAAGCGTATGACGGCCAAAGGGCCCTTTGGCTTTAAAACATCTTATTCTCCTTAACCACCCTTTACGCCGTGGTGCTATCAACTAGGGCCTCTCGTTTAACCGCGGTGGCTGGCACGAGTTTTACCGGCCCTCTTAACCTTAACTGAGTCAAGTTTTCACTTATGGCTTAATGTTTATCACTGCTGAATTCCCTTGGGGGTGTGGCTTGGCCAGGCGTCTTGGGCTAAAATTTGTGCCTGATGCCCGCTCCTCGTCCCCGGGCAGGGGATTGAGGGCATACTCACGGGGTTGCTGAGACTTGCATGTGTAAGTTGGGTAAGAGCTGATAATAAGGTCAGGACCATGCCTTTATGCATGCGGAGTTTTTTAGGACCCATCTTAACATCTTCAGTGTTATGCTTTGTATTAAGCTACGCTAGC